AACCAATACGTCTATTTCTACGTGAACCAATTTTTGGTATAGGTTTTGCCATATTTTATCATCTCATAAATATAAGTCAGAGATATATGGATATATCCATTTCATGTCAAAACAGATCCTGGTTTTTTTTACTGATTTTTTTTACTGATTTTTTGTACATCTGTACATCAGGTCCTTTCGATTTTGGGAGTCCTTTTTGGTTTAAAAAGATTATCCTTGTCTTTGTTTATGTCTCGGGTTGGAACAAATTACTATAATTCGTCCCCGCCTACGGATCAATCGACATTTTTCACAAATTTTACGAACGGAGGCCCTTATTTTCATATTTGTCACTCCTTTTCTTAATTCGGAATCTACTTAATTGATTGGAAGAAAATAAGTTTCTTAAAATTTTTAACTTCGAATTGTATCCCTACGAAAGAATGTTGAAATCAAAAAATCACCTAATTATTTGAGTCTTTACTTTTGAATATACAAATTATATGCCCTTTAGTTGAATCATAAGAACTTACCACAATTTTTATTCTATTTACTGGTAGTATACGTATAAAATTACGTTGAACCTTTCCCGAAGCAAAACCCAGAATCGGATTTTCGTTATCTAAACGAACTCGAAACATACATACCGTTGGGACGTAGTTCAGTAATTAAACCCTCGCGAATCGTTTTTGTTCTTTCATTCCAGGTAAAACGGCTTTGAAGCATCAACTAATCAAAGAGGCATAATATTAGAAACCTACCCTTTACTCTTTTTTTTTTTTCACAAATATGAAAGTTCCGCATATAATTCGGCTATCAGAAAGATTACCATATATAACACAAAATTTCCCCGCCGATTCCTTCTATTCGAGCCTCTCGGTCTGTCATTATCCCTCGAGAAGTAGAAAGAATTACAATCCCCATTCCGCCTAAAATTCTCGGAATTCCTTGATAGTTAGAATAAATTCGTAGGCCGGGCCGGCTGATCCGTTTTAAATTTAAAACAGTTCTATATGATCCTTTCCTATTTCTCCTATGTCGTAGGGTTAAAACCAAAAAATATTTATTGCTTTCCTGATGTTTTCTCACGTTTTCAATAAAACCTTCTCGTAAAAGGATTTTAACAATATTTTCAGTCATGTTAGTAGATGGTATTCGAACTGTTCTTTTTTCATTCATGTCAGCATTTCGTATAGAGGTTATTATGTCAGCAATAGTGTCTTTACTCATGATAAACTAAGATTATTGTTGCCCCCGAATTTGGATATAATCAACATGCTCTATTTCTTTTTTTTCTGAATTCATAAATATTTATGAATTTAAAAAGGTATATGCGTGATATACAAACAATCTACTAATTTAATTTAAATTAATCCATTTCATTCAAATACTATAAACTATATCACGGTATTCCCTTATAATACTTCAGGTGCTAATGAAACTATTTTAGTGAAATTTAACTGTCTTAATTCCCGGGGGATCGCGCCAAAAATTCGGGTTCCCTTTGGATTTCCTTCTTGATCAATAACAACTGCAGCATTGTCATCATATCGTATTATCATACCGTTGTCGCGTTTGAGTTCTTTACAAGTACGTACAATTACAGCTCGAATCACTTCTGATCTTTCTAGAGGTGTATTTGGTACTGCTTCTTTGATTACAGCAACAATAACGTCACCAATATGAGCATATCGTCGATTACTAGCTCCTATGATTCGAATACACATCAATTCTCGGGCCCCGCTGTTATCCGCTACGTTCAAATGGGTTTGAGGTTGAATCATATCTTTTTTTTATTGGTTTTGTCTTTTTCAATGGAAAGGGTGAAAAAAAAAAAAAGAAATATTGTTTGTTCAAAACAAAACAAGAAACCTACAATTGTTTTTTATCAAAAAAATTCTTTCCTTTTGTTCTACATTCCTATCCTATACCGAAAGAATGAATTGAGTTCGTATAGGCATTTTTGATGCCGCTATTGAAATAGCCCTTCTGGCTATATTTTCTGCCACTCCGCTCATTTCATAAAGTATTCTGCCGGGTTTAACAACAGCTACCCAATATTCGGGAGATCCTTTCCCCGAACCCATACGTGTTTCTGTAGGTCTTACTGTAACTGGTTTGTCTGGAAATATACGTACCCAGATTTTTCCACCGCGGCGTGCATTTCGTGTCATTGCTCGCCGCCCCGCTTCTATTTGTCTAGACGTGATCCAAGCGGGTTCAAGTGCTTGAAGAGCATATCTACCAAAGCAAATACGATTACCTCGATAAGACATTCCTTTCATTCTTCCTCTATGTTGTTTACGGAATCTGGTTCTTTTGGGGTTATAGTTGATGGTTGTTTATCAATTCCACCCATCTCTACTACAGAACCGGACATGAGAATTTCTTCTCATCCAGCTCCTCGCGAATTAAACGATTAAAAATAAAATACATGGTGAATAATATACTGAATTGGGGGATTCTTTGAAATTTCATTTAATAATTTTTTTCTTTTGATATATAATTAACCGCATATTCTATTTATAGATAATGTCATTTAGGTATAATGAATGTTATAATGAATCTTTATTTTGCTTTTTATTATCATATCGAATTTACTCAAATTTCTAAAAAAAAAAATTCGCGGGCGAATATTTACTCTTTCAACATTCAGTTGTAAGATTAGTCTATGACATGACCTTTCAAAAAAAAAAAAATGATTCTGGTTCGTTCCGCCATCCTACCCACTGAATCATTAGGATTCGTTTTCAATAGAATCTTATGCATTCACAGGTTCTGTCGTTCCCACCACCTCTCGAGTAATGATTAGGTCTGAATTCTACAATGGAGCCCTTAATGAAATTTTTTTTTGAGTCAACCTTCTCAGTCTTTATTGGCTCGGGGCTCTTGATTTGTGGTTCTATCCACGTATTTGTCTAATGTCTAATTAGGGATCAATCAGTATTGATGCTTTATTACATTCCTTTTTATGAGGTAACTCATAGACCGTACATATTGGAATCATATATCGTTGATATTCTTGTTCTATCTTTCTCTCACCTTTCCATTTATCTGTATACTTTTATTGCTTTACAACTCATAATCAGATTGGTTTTTCTTTTTTGTTTATGCAAAAAAGATTTCAGTTGCTACAATGATATGACTTATATATCATATATATCATATTTTGACTGGCTCTTTCTTTATATCCAGATAATGCGAAGCGATGAGTTGGTTATTAGTTCTATAGTTATTAGTTCGTACTACGGGTTTTTCCATTTTTTTTGAATCCTAATCCTAAAAAAACCAACGAGTCACACACTAAGCATAGCAATTATATCAAATGATTAATCGAATTTTTATTCAACCTTATAGAATTGTTCATTTTTTTTATCACTAAATAGAAATAGAACTAAATACAAGTCAAGTAAATGCTTATTATTCTTCGTCTACAAATATCCAAATTTTGATACCTAATACCCCATAGATAGTTCGAACTGCGTAGGAACAATAATCTATTTTGGCTCGAATGGTTTGTAGAGGAACCCTGCCTTCTCTGATCCATTCGACACGTGCAATTTCTTTTCCGTCGATACGCCCTGCAATTTGTACTTGAATTCCTTTTGTACCTGCCTGCTCAGTTAATTCAATAGCCTTTTTCATTGCTTTGCGAAATGAAACTCTATTTTTTAATTGTCCGGCTATAAATTCCGCAAGAATATTGGGGTGCCCATAAGGGTTTACAATTCTTGTAATAGCAATGTTGAGTTTTCGGTTTACACAATTGAGTTCTTTTTGTACATTGAACTGTAATTCTTCGATTTTGCGAGTCCTGTCTTCTATTAATAACTTGGGGAATCCCATATAGATTATGACTTGAATCAAATCGATTCTTTTTTGAATCTCTATACGTGCAATTCCCTCGACATTAGAGGATATTTTCAGATTTTTTTGTACATAATTTTTGATACAATCTCGTATTTTTTGATCTTCTTGTAGATCCTCGGAATAATTTTTTGGTTGTGCAAACCAAAGAGAATGATGACTTTGGGTTGCACCAAGTCTGAAACCAAGTGGATTTATTTTTTGTCCCATAGTCCCCCACTACTATATATATCGTGAAACGTCATATCGGTGTATTTTTTTTTTTTTTTTATCCGTTCGGTTTTTTTTAAGCATAACATAATATAGCGTATTTGTAGTTTTTCTAATATAGAATATTCTTTCTTTAAATATTCCTCCGCTCTTTTGTCCTTTTATCTTTTTCTAGTTGTTCATCTACAGATATATCTTTCAACACAATAGTTATATGACAGGTGGATCTTCTTATCGGATAACCCCGCCCTCGAGCTCGGGGTTTTAATTTTTTCACAGTGGTGCCCTCGTTGACTTCAGCTTTACTAACGATTAAACTTGTTTCATTCAAACCTTTATTGTGATTAGCGTTTGCTGCTGCAGAATAAACCAATTTTAAAATGTCATAACATGCTCGATAAGGCATGAGTTCTAGTATCATAAGTGTTTCTTCATAGGAACGCCCACGAATTTGATCAATTACTCTTCTCGCTTTGTGAGCAGAAATACATATATGTTGGCCTGAAGCGGCTACTTCTGTATATTGGTTCGGCTTTCTGTTCTTTTTCTCCATAATTATAAGGTTCACCTCTCATTAATAAACGATAAGCATCTATATTCACTTTTATTATTTTTATTATTTATTAATTAGAATTAAGAAATTATTAACTTATTAACGCCGAGATCTATTATCACCTTTCGCATGCCCCCGGAAATTTAGAGTCGGTGAAAATTCTCCCAATTTATGTCCTACCATACGATCTGTTATATAAATAGGCAAATGCTCCCTTCCATTATGGATAGCAATAGTATGCCCGATCATTGTAGGTATAATGGTAGACGCTCGAGACCAAGTTATTATTATTTCCTTTTCTGCTTTTGTGTTAAGTTTATTTATTTTTCTTAATAAATGATTTGCTACAAAAGGATTTTTTTTCAGTGAACGTGTCACAATTAATTACTCC